ATAAGAATATCAAAATAAAGATAAAAAAACATCAAAGAAAATGAAAAATTTCGAGTTCATTTCAATTCAGAAATCTAGTTTAAATAGAATTCAATTCAATCAATTCAAATAGATAAATATTAAATTGAATAGAAATAGAATTCTAAATTAGAATTAAGAAATTATAGAATGAATAAATTTCAATTATAAAAATTTTAAAGTAAAGATAATAAAGATATTAAAGATAATAAATAGTAAATAGAAATATCTAATTCTAATATAGAAATAAAAAGAAAGAATATAGGACCCGGTCCCCTCTCTTGACAGTAATATATGTTGTATATGTAAATCCTAGATGTGAAAAGAGTTCTAATTCATCTAGAAAAGGGAACAGATATGATATATAAAGAAGAATAGGTGCACAACAAAAAAATACAATAGTACAATAGAAATAATTGAAAATTGACTCATTCACTGAGTAAAGGATTGAATTGGATTCAATTAGGTGGTACCAACTCAATCGAATGCTAACTCCCATTTATTTCTTATAAAATTCATTATGGAATTAACTGATCAACTTGCTATCGGATATTTTTTTTCGATTCAGTACTCTTAAAAAAAAAAGAATTTCGACATATTTATTATGATTTATGATTATGAGAAACAATCCCATTACTTCTGATCCTGTGGTTTCTACACTTGAAGAACAAAACCAAGGGCGTATCGCTCAAATTATTGGCCCAGTACTGGATGTCATTTTTCCACCGGGCAAGATGCCTAATATTTATAATGCTTTGATAATTAAAGGTCGAGATACTGTTGGTCATCAAATTAATGTAACTTGTGAAGTACAACAATTATTAGGAAATAATCGAGTGAGAGCTGTAGCTATGAGTGCTACAGATGGTCTGATGAGAGGAATGAAAGTGATTGACACGGGAGCTCCTCTAAGTGTTCCAGTCGGGGGAGCTACTCTCGGACGAATTTTTAACGTCCTTGGAGAGCCCGTTGATAATTTAGGTCCTGTCGATACTCGCACAACATCTCCTATTCATAGATCTGCACCCGCCTTCATACAGTTAGATACAAAATTATCAATCTTTGAAACAGGGATTAAAGTTGTGGATCTTTTAGCCCCCTATCGCCGTGGAGGAAAAATCGGACTATTTGGGGGAGCTGGAGTGGGTAAAACAGTACTCATCATGGAATTGATCAACAACATTGCCAAAGCTCACGGAGGCGTATCCGTATTTGGCGGAGTAGGTGAACGTACTCGTGAAGGAAATGATCTCTACATGGAAATGAAAGAATCCGGGGTGATTAATGAAAAAAATATTGCAGAATCCAAAGTGGCTCTAGTCTATGGTCAAATGAATGAACCGCCAGGAGCTCGTATGAGAGTTGGCTTGACTGCCCTAACCATGGCGGAATATTTCCGAGATGTTAATGAGCAAGACGTACTTCTATTCATTGACAATATATTTCGTTTCGTTCAAGCAGGGTCCGAAGTCTCTGCCTTATTAGGTAGAATGCCTTCTGCAGTGGGTTATCAACCTACCCTTAGTACGGAAATGGGTTCTTTGCAAGAAAGAATTACTTCTACCAAGGAAGGATCCATAACATCGATTCAAGCAGTTTATGTACCTGCGGATGATTTGACCGACCCTGCTCCTGCCACGACATTTGCACATTTAGATGCTACTACCGTATTATCAAGAGGATTAGCTGCCAAAGGTATTTATCCAGCAGTAGATCCCTTGGATTCAACGTCAACTATGTTACAACCTCGGATCGTTGGCGAGGAACATTATGAAACTGCGCAAAGGGTTAAGCAAACTTCACAACGTTACAAAGAACTTCAAGACATTATAGCTATCCTTGGGTTGGACGAATTATCCGAAGAAGATCGTTTAACTGTAGCAAGAGCACGCAAAATTGAGCGTTTCTTATCACAACCCTTCTTTGTGGCAGAAGTCTTTACTGGTTCTCCAGGGAAATACGTTGGTCTAGCAGAAACAATTCGGGGGTTTCAATTCATCCTTTCCGGAGAATTAGATGGTCTTCCCGAGCAGGCCTTTTATTTGGTGGGTAACATCGATGAAGCTACCGCGAAAGCTATGAACTTAGAAGAGGAGAGCAAATTGAAGAAATGACCTTAAATCTTTGTGTACTGACTCCAAATCGAATGATTTGGGATTCTGAAGTGAAAGAGATTATTTTATCTACTAATAGTGGACAAATTGGGGTATTACCAAATCATGCCCCCATTGCCACGGCTGTAGATATAGGTCTTTTGAGAATACGGCTAAAAGATCGATGGTTAACGGTAGCTCTTATGGGCGGTTTTGCTAGAATAAGTAATAATGAGATCACCATTTTAGGAAATGGTGCGGAAATTAGTACTGACATTGACCCACAAGAAGCTCAACAAACTCTTGAAATAGCTGAAGCTAACTTGAGTAAAGCTGAGGGTAAGAGACAAGCAATTGAGGCAAATCTAGCTCTCAGACGAGCTAGGACACGAGTAGAAGCTATCAAAGTAATTTCCTCTTAGTAGTCAATACATTCAATCAAAATAAAAAGATTTATTTATTTTATTTATTTATTTATTATATAATTTATTTATTATATACTACACACTACATCTTGATTCCACAAATTGACCACAATGAAGTCTAATTTGATTAATCTGATGATAGAACAGAACGAAAAAAAGAGGATGAGTAGAAAAACTTATTAGATACCATGGAATCCGGTATCTAATAAGTTCTACCTACTATTGGATTTGAACCAATGACTCCTGCCGTATGAAAGCAATACTCTAACCACTGGGTTAAGTAGGTCATTTATCACCACAAAAAGGGTCTCCATCACTTCGATGGATTATAGGTAAAATATGTTTTCTAAGCAATATTAATCTTTTACCAGTAAACATAAACAGATCAGAGAGTTATCATGTGAGATTATGGGATACCCTTCTTGACAAGAAATTGTCTCTATATTAAAATGGTTATGACAAGGGCTATAGCTCAGTTAGGTAGAGCACCTCGTTTACACGTGCGCCAATGTTTTTCAAAGGAGCTCATTATGCAATGACCATAATTGATCTTTTTGAGAAGTCGATGTCTTACTCCGTAGATTCGAGAGAACAAGAGAAAAATAGCCTGACAAATTTGGTTTGATCCGGTTCAAGTGCGAATTCCGGTGCTAAATCAAATAGAACCTGCCATTATAAGGTAAATGCTCAGCCCATTCAATGCCAGGCATAATGAGTATAAGGATCTCAAAAGAACCTCTTTTCGTCCTATGAGCTTTGAGGTGTATGAAGTCTCATATTTTACTCTTGCAGCGGAGCGATAGAGACTGCATTTCATTTAGGTTGATCTAGGCCGAAGGCAGACCTAAATAAAGGTCACCCTTCTTTGAAACACTTTGGTATTGCTCCTAGATCAGGATACAAATAATGAATCAGAGCACATGGAGCCATCTCAATATCTTCTTATCTTCCTCTAAAGAAAACTATGGTGGACTAACTGATCTTTACATCAGTTGATGAAAGAGCCCAATGCAACAAAATGCATGTTGGGTCTTTGAAACAGTTCGAATCATTTCGATAATAATAAGTTTTCTCTGTTTTACCGAGAAGGTCTACGGTTCGAGTCCGTATAGCCCTAATACATTCCATTTTTGTTTTGTATAGAAATTTGAGTATTGAGTAGTAGTAGGAACAATAAAATAAACACAATAATGAATTCCAACGGACCTAATTGGTATTTGTCAAATCTCGGATCAAATACCCATCTTTCTTCATCCACTTTCATGAAGAAATTACATATGTTCTTTCTCATTTTTTTCTTCTTTTTCTTTTTCAATTGAATTTCTTCTTTACTATATTACTATTACTTATTACTATAGTATATTACTAGAATTACTATCTATAATTATTCTAAGTTAATAGAAAAGTTAATATAAGATAGGGAATTCTTTACTTTCACTTTATATTTCTAAGATATAAGATCAATATGAAATAGAAAAAATAGATAAAAAAAATATATAAAGATATATAAGATAATAAGTATAATAGAAAATAAAATATAAAATAGAATAGAAAATAAAAAGAACTAAGTATAAGAGCATTCTATATTAAACATCACATATCATCACATATAGAAAGATAATTGAAAGGAGAAATACAAAGAGAAATGTGGGAGAGATGAAGAAGATGCAGGTTCATTTATCTGCTTGGCTAGTCAAGCATTAGTTAATTCATAGATCTTTAATTCCTGAGGATTGGAATTCCATTGCTGTCATTTCATATGTATATGGTTACAATTATTTACGCTCCCAGTGTGCCTATGATACCAGGCGGATTTGTGTATCACCTTACGAAAATAATAGATAAACCAGAAGAGGTATGCATAAAAGTATTTGCTCTCCGGAGTAATCCTCGCCTTAAACGTATCTTCATGCCTGAAAGTTGGATAGGCTGGCCTTTAAGTAAAGACTATATTACGTCCAATTTCTATGAAATTAAAGATGCTCATTTATTTAAATTGAAACGAAATCTGGAGTCGTGTCATATAAGTAAAATAAGTAAAAAAGGGGTTTTTTATCATTCAATGAGCATCTTGGTATTCCTCTTCTAGAGGAAATACAAAAAAAGTAACTGGACTTTCATTCGTATTGCGGAGGGACTAAAATAAAAAAAAAAAGAGAGAAAAAATGAAAAAGAAAGTAAAGAATATCTATCCCGATCCGTCTTAATGAATTAATTTCATTTGTATGAGGTATTAAGAAATATCTATCCGATACATTATTAACGTGTCAGGAACCAGATTTGAACTGGTGACACGAGGATTTTCAGTCCTCTGCTCTACCAACTGAGCTATCCCGACCATTTCCCGTGCATCATCCTAGCAGAGTACTTCTATCTATGTCAATGAAAAGAACTAAAAAAGAAAATCTTAACAAATTGGCTCTAGCCCCTGAAATTCTTGGATCTTCAAAAAGAAGACTTTTTTTGTAAATGTAAGGAAAAAGATATAGACTATGAATGATTCAATAACGGAGAATCCTTGAACATATATCTTCATATCGTATTATCCAAAACAAATGAGATTGGATTGGAAAAAGATACGAGGATTGAGATTCGGATCTATTTGTGAAAGAAAAGAGTGAATAAAATGAAAAAGATATTTCATTTTGTTTAAACTGAGTCACTGATGAAAAAAAAAAATGAATAAAGAGGATGAGGATAAAGAAAGAGCGAGGAAGTAAAATGGGCTTTTTATTGGGGATAGAGGGACTTGAACCCTCACGATTGAAAAATTCGACGGATTTTCCTCTTACTATAAATTTCATTGGTGTCGGTATTGACATGTAAAATGGGACTCTCTCTTTATTCTCGTCCGATTCAATTTCAAAGGATCTATCAAAAATTCTGGAATGAATAATTTGATCATTGAATATTCGAATTCTATTCTTTTTTCAACTTCAATTGGAATTGATTCACAATAACTCTTCAATTTTTCATATCTCTTTTTGATCTCTATCATTATCATTCTAATTAAAAAAGAATAGAAATATAGGGTTTCTTATAGATCCTTATCTCATACTATTATATTACTCATATTAATAACTCATATTATCATATTAATAATATGATATTATTAGAAAGAGATAATATTAATAGATTAATAGAAAGAAAGAGAAGATTTCTATTTTCATATATAAATTTCAAATTTCATATCTAAATACTAAATATATAGAGATACAAAATAGAATTCGATATAAGATTTGGGTTGTGATTAATCGTTTGCTATGTCAGTATGTATACGTACGTATAAGACGTATCCTTTCTGTCATTTCGATAGAAGTCTTTTAGCTACTAACGTAACGTAATCAATTTCATTCGTTAGAACAGCTTCCATTGAGTCTCTGCACCTATCCCCTTTTTATTCTCCTTTTCCATAGTTTTTTCTCTCGAAACAAAGATTTGGCTCAGGATTGCCCTTTTTTAGTTCCAGGGTTTCTCTGAATTTGGAAGTTACCACTTAGTAGGTTTCCATACCAAGGCTCAATCCAATCAAGTCCGTAGCGTCTACCAATTTCGCCATATCCCCTTTCCTTTGAGCCTTTGAGACAAGGCTCCGGCTGTAATTCCATCCACCTCTTTCATTTATCTTGGCACTATTGAATCCATTAGGTAATGATTCCTATATTGAAAAAGTGTATGCTGTTATTTTATTTTTTTCCTCTATTCTATATTATATCATTTCATCTATAAACCCTATTTTTTCAATATAAAATGATTTTATCATTGATCTATCCGCAATTCAATATGGATAGATATATACCACATATATATCTATGCCTTTCCTACTCCTTCATTTTTACAGTGTAGTTTTGAATAGTGGAACGGTCGATATTCATTCTTCTTTTTTTTTTCATTTCGAATTCTAATTTCATTGATATTTTCTTTTCCTATTTCATATATATGAATATGGAATTGAATTTAGATTTCTATTTAGATATCTAATTTATCTAGATCTAAATAGTTTTCTTTTCTATTTTCTAAATAGAATCTAAAATATATAACTAATATTTAAGAAATAGAAGAAATTGAAAGAATCAATAAATAAAAGAAAAAAAGAATAAGAATCACTAGGAAATAGCTAAGATCCGATAGTTTCCTGTATTCCTATACACTATTGCTCTTATATCCGCCCGCTTAGCTCAGAGGTTAGAGCATCGCATTTGTAATGCGATGGTCATCGGTTCGATTCCGATAGCCGGCTCTTTTTTTTATCTATTTTTTTATTTACATGATTTAAAATCTCTACTATCGCTTTCTCTAAATGTCGGATCACCGATCTATTATGTCATGATAACTTGCAGCTATAGCTATAAAGAAAAAAGTTTACTATTACTAGAACAATTAGATCTCTACAGAATAAATTGGAAAACGTAACCTTCGCTTGAATTTCCTATATATACAAAAAATCCGAATATTGATAAAATTTAATTGATCAAATTTATTTTATTCTGTTTTGTAGGACTTTAGTAAACTGAGTTTTGCTTTGCTGATCCTTTAGTTCAGTCTGATTTTATATATATATATTTTTTTTTCAAATAAAAGTTAATCAAAAAGGAGCCTTTCTATGTCTCGTTACCGAGGACCTCGTTTCAAAAAAATACGCCGGCTGGGGGTTTTACCAGGACTAACTAGTAAAAGACCCAGATCCATAAGTGATCTTCAAACCCAATTGCGCTCTGGAAAAAGATCACAATATCGTATTCGTTTAGAAGAGAAACAGAAATTGCGTTTTCATTATGGTCTGACAGAACGACAATTACTTAAATATGTGCATATTGCTGGAAAAGCCAAAGGGTCAACAGGCCAGGTTTTACTACAACTACTCGAGATGCGTTTGGATAACATCCTTTTTCGATTAGGTATGGCTTCGACCATTCCAGGAGCCAGACAATTAGTTAATCATAGACACATTTTAGTTAATGGTC